TATATTTACATAGCATAGGGTTTACTTGTTACTAATCTAGTCTAGCCTCTATTGTTCTTTAGATCCCCTGTTTCACTCCGATAGTATTATAGATCAGGTCGATGCATAGGAAATGAACGCATTTGAATACCATTCAAACTATTAATAAAAAAAAAAAAAATGATAAAAAAAACCTCTCTCTGGATTATATATTCTATTATGCAAAATCACACATTCGACTGGATCTTACGGAGCCTGTTCATGCATCACATGATCCAGGGTTGATCATAGAATAGATTCTCTTCAAACGAACCAGCCTATCCTCTCTCTCTGTATGTATAGGACTCACTTATACGGTGGTTGGACAAAAGACACATTCGATTATAAATTTCAATGTGGCAGAAATGGACATATACCTGCACGGCCTAATCAATAGTTCAAGTCACACACTCCCATAATCCATTTTTTTTTTTCGGAGAATTACCTTCAACTAGTGATCTTATGTTAAATAACTAAATACAATATTGTATTATTGTATTGTGGAATTGAAGGAAAATGTCCAAATACATGGATTATTCTTTTCAATAATCCATACTTGTAGCAATGAAATACTATTCTTCTTCCCCCAAGTAATAAAGGATTGATTACAAATATCTATGATATACCCCTTTTCCTATTCTATAAAGGACCAGAAATACCTTGTTTACGTATCATTAGAAAGTGCATTAACATAAATACGGCAGTAAGAAGAGGCAAGACAAAAGTGTGTAAGCTATAAAAACGAGTCAAAGTGGATTGTCCCACACTAGCACTTCCACGTAATAACTCTACCAAAGGTGATCCCATTACAGGAATAGCTTCGGGTACGCCTGTTACAATTTTAACTGCCCAATAACCAATTTGGTCCCGAGGTAAGGAATAACCAGTGACACCAAAAGACGCGGTCAATACAGCCAGAACCACACCTGTAACCCAAGTCAATTCGCGAGGTTTTTTAAACCCGCCGGTGAGATACACACGAAATACATGTAGGATCATCATTAGAACCATCATACTTGCCGACCACCGATGAACCGATCGTATTAACCAACCAAAGTTAGCTTCAGTCATTATATATTGAACAGAAGCAAAAGCCTCAGTAACGGTTGGACGATAGTAAAAAGTCATAGCAAACCCAGTAGCTACTTGTACTAAAAAACAAGTAAGCGTAATTCCTCCTAGACAATAAAATATGTTTACATGAGGAGGAACATATTTACTAGTTATATCATCTGCAATCGCCTGAATCTCGAGACGTTCTTCGAACCAATCATAGACTTTATTGAGATAGGTAAACCGCATAAATTCCCCCTCTAAGAACTGTATATGAGAATTTCATCTCGTACAGCTCAAGCAGACACCCAAATACTGATTGAAAGGGATATATAATAGAATAGAAAGTTTGAAACTTATTAATCCTTTCTCTTTTCGGAAGATACAAAGGAATAAAAATCCTAAAGTTCTTCTTTGTGGGGATAATGCCAAAATATCAAGTCGGCTCATTCGTCTTTATGTTGATTGTTACTATGGGCCTCTTAAATATTCTCTTTCCCTATTTTTTTTATTGTGTGTAATGTGGCTTTTACTATTTTTTTTTTATCATTAATAGGAATTTCTCTTGTTAAGACCCTATTGAATCGATTGAAACCCCAGATTCATACTAGAACCACGATGATTCAATAAAACCCCAAAGCTAAGCCCAAAGATTCCTTGAGTAAGAACCATCGGATCATCACTTATTCAATCAATAGGATGGGTATAATGACTAAAAAAAAAAAATTCGTCTGTTGATTAAACAAAATAGGCATAAAGAGGAGTTTGAAAGAAGAAAAATCTTTCGATTGAGAACTTATAAATTCTTTCTTTGAAAAGAATTTTTTTTTGAATCCGATCGAGAGGTCTGAATATTTAATATGAATCATAGTTCAAATATTTCTTGATATATTTTAGATATTCCGTGTTCCAGATACCAGGATGAATATCCGACGAGGTAGAACCATCTCTATCAGGATAAGATGACAGACTCATTTTCTGTATTATCAACAGGATCAATTATAACAAGTCACACACTCATATTCCGGAAATACAGAAAGAAAAAAATTCCGCGATTGAACTACCAAAAGGGGGGTTAGAAATAGAATTCGGGATCCGAAAAATTTATTTTGTATTGTATTGAAAGGCTAGAACTTCCTGTTCCTGGTTCTTTTGGATTTCATTTTCTTGTGGATTTAATTCATTGAAATTCCATCCAGTAAAACAGAAGAATTTGAAATTTCCAAAATAATACATAGGAATATTGCAAATAAAGCCATTGCAACTCCCATCAAAGGAGTAGTTCCCCATCCGGGAGCTACTTTACCATATTCCGAATTCAACGGTTTCAATAAAGCCCCTACGATAGTAGGTTTGGGACGAGATCTAGAACTACCCTCAACGGTTTGTGTAGCCATAAATCTGATTGTATTCATTGAGATCTATTGACTTTGTATACCTTTCCATTTTATTTTTAATAAACCAACCATTGTGGTCTTGAAATTCTATAATAATGGAAACAGCAACCCTAGTCGCCATCTTTCTATCTGGTTTACTTGTAAGTTTTACCGGGTACGCTTTATATACCGCTTTTGGGCAACCCTCTCAACAACTAAGAGATCCCTTCGAGGAACACGGAGACTAGTTGAAGTAATGAGCCCTCCAATATTGGAAGGCTCATTCATTGAGATAATGAAAAATTATTTCACCTTTTTAGTGGGAACTTTAGGAGGTTCCCGAAAAAAGATAGCGAAAAAAATTATCCCGAGAGTCGAGACTAATAGAAATGTATAAACCAATGCTTCCATAGATTCGATTGTGGTTTACAATTATAGCTTCCATACCTGTGTACTTGGGATTATTTTCCCGATAAAGATAAAAAAGAAAGAGTAAAAAAAAAAAAGGAAGGACAGTGATTCAAATTAAGATTTCTCTAGTATCCTATAAAAAAAATAGAGGCAAAAAAAAGAAAGCAATGTTGTATTAGACTCCCTGTCTTCTTGTAGTTGGATCTCCAAGTTTTTGGAATGCTCCAAATTCGACTTGAGCATCCAAATCTGGGTCAATACCAGCAAAAACATCTCTGAACAGGGTTCTAGCCCCATGCCAAATGTGTCCGAAGAAGAAGAGTAGGGCAAAGGAAGCATGTCCAAAAGTAAACCAACCCCTTGGACTACTACGAAAAACGCCATCAGATTTCAAAGTAGCACGATCTAATTCGAAAATTTCACCCAATTGAGCACGCCTAGCATATTTTTTCACAGTAGCGGGATCGCTATAACTGACTCCGTTGAGTTCGCCACCATAAAACTCAACAGTTACGCCTACTTGTTCAACGCTATACTTAGATTCTGCTCTTCTAAAAGGAACGTCAGCTCTAACAATTCCGTCCCCATCTATTAAAACGACTGGAAATGTTTCGAAAAAGGTAGGCATACGGCGTACAAAGAGTTCACGCCCTTCTTTATCTCTAAAAATAGGATGTCCTAACCATCCAACAGCTATTCCATCGCCGTTGTCCATTGAGCCCGCTCTAAATAATCCTCCTTTTGCCGGATTATTGCCAATGTAATCATAAAAAGCTAATTTCTCAGGAATTTTCGACCAAGCTTCTGATAAATTTTTATTTTCGGCTAGCCCAGCACTTACTCTTCGGTATATTTCTTGCTGAAAGTATCCCTGATCCCATTGATAACGAGTGGGACCAAATAATTCGATCGGAGTAGTTGCTGAACCATACCACATCGTTCCGGCAACAACAAAAGCTGCAAAAAAGACAGCAGCGAGACTACTAGAAAGAACGGTTTCAATATTGCCCATACGTAATCCTTTGTATAGACGTTGAGGCGGACGGACACTAAGATGGAATAGACCTGCTAATATGCCCAATGTCCCCGCTGCAATATGATGAGAGGCTATTCCTCCTGGAAAAAAAGGATCAAACCCTTCTACGCCCCATGCTGGACTTACAGGTTGTACTTTTCCTGTTAGTCCATAAGGATCGGACACCCATATTCCGGGACCATACAAGCCTGTTACATGAAATGCGCCAAAACCGAAACAAGCCACCCCGGAAAGAAATAAATGAATTCCAAAAATTTTAGGCAAATCCAAAGAAGGTTTTCCTGTACGTTCATCACAAAAAATTTCTAAATCCCAATACACCCAATGCCAAATAGCTGCCAAAAAGCACAAGCCAGAAAACACAATATGCGCTCCAGCCACACCTTCGTAACTCCAAATACCCGGATCCGTTATAGTCCCCCCCGTAATACTCCAACCGCCCCAGGAATTGGTTATTCCTAAACGAGTCATGAAAGGTATAACAAACATACCCTGTCTCCACATTGGATCAAGAACGGGATCAGAGGGATCAAAAACTGCTAATTCATATAGAGCCATCGAACCGGCCCAACCGGCAACCAGAGCTGTATGCATTATATGGACAGAAATTAACCGGCCGGGATCATTCAATACGACGGTATGAACACGATACCAAGGTAAACCCATGGAATTACCCCTTTCTTTATCAAAGATAAATAGCACTATGTTACTTTATTGCATTGGAAAAGACTATGACTATTCAATGGATACCTTTACTATAAAATGGATACCTTTTGTTCAATCAATGGATTATCTCGGAACAAGGGTTAATGTTTGTTCTATATCTGTTGGAACAATTTTTTTTGTAGGAACAAAGAGAAACAAATCCATTCTATACCCGACGAGTAGCAATACGCAATGGGGAGTTGAAAACATATTACATTAGTGAATGCTTTCATACTTGTTCCCTATTGGAAGGCTATATTCGGAAGAATTTTATTTTTTCTTTCTTCTTTATTGAAGCTTCTTTTTGATACTATACACAGAAAATCGGAGAAAGATTCATATTATTTATTAAAACAACAAAACCCCAAACTAGATTCTACTAATATGGGGTTTTCTCGTTCATTTTCTAATGACAGTTTCAGTACCCAAGGTTCCCGTTATACTTCCAGGAGAAGAAGAAACCTCGTGGGTTGATCTAAAAGACCAGCTTAATTGTAACAGAATACTTTTTTTGTGCCAAGAACTCGACACAGAGATCTCGAATGACCTTATGGGTCTTATGCTATATCTCGGTATGGAGGATTATACCCAGGATTTATATTTGTTTCTAAATTCTCCAGTAGGAAAGATACTAAACGGAATGGCCATACATATCGAAAAAGCAAAACATTTGAGATTCAATTTGATCTTCTTATGGTTAGTATTGATTGGAACTAGTCCATTATGTATATAAATTTACATGCCAACTATTAACCAACTTATTAGAAAGACAAGACAGCCAATCAGAAAAGTAAAGAAATCCCCCGCTCTTCGGGGATGTCCTCAGCGCCGAGGAACATGTACTAGGGTGTATGTGTGACTCGTTCAGATTATGAGCTGGAACAAAAAAGCAAATGAAAGGAAAGAATTTTTCCAGTATTCATGATCATAACCAGTGAATAGGATAAAATGGAAGAACTCCAGTCACTATCTAAAATGAAAAAGATCTATTCATATGAAATTTATGGTTTCCATTGGTGTAAATCCGATTTTAGATGAGAAAAAATTTCCCATTGGTAGCGAACGTTATCCATTAAGCGGGGAATCCTATTTTTGGGGCAAAACAAAAAAAATTATGCTCCCATTCTTGCAAGAACGGACTAACAGGGCCAGCTATCCAGCTAACCTTTCAAATTCAATACCGTTACTGTATAAGTGGATCTCATTGTAAAAGACCTATTACTGGATAATTCATGGGTAGAGCCAAAAAGTTTTAACTGTACAAGTTATCAATAACACTCAGTAAATGAAGTAAAGGGCTCCGGTGTATAGAGAGGACCTCACCGTTTAAGAAATCACCATAGAAACGAAGGAACCCACTATTTCTTTATTCATCTATATTGAAATTGAATTGACATTTTTTTTTTATTTGTTTGATATACCAATACAATTTCTTATTTTTTTGTCTTGTTTCAAGGCAAAATGTCTAAAAAAAGAAAAAATGGTGGTCGGGAAGGTTATAGTAGCAAAAGCCATTGGGATTATTCTTTTTTACATTGAAAAATTACGTTTTGTTATTAATAGATCAGGAAGGGAAAAAAGAATAACTCAAAGAAAGAAAATCAATTAGTTATTCATCAAAGTTTCATTTATTCAATGACTAGAGTTAGACGAGGATATATAGCTCGGAAACGTAGAAAAAAAAGTCGTTTATCCCGTCAAGGGGCTCGTTCAAAACTTACTCGAACTATTGCTCAACAGGAAAGAAGGGCTTTAGTTTCGGCTCAGCGGAATAGAGATAGGAAAAAGAGAGATTTTCGTCGTTTGTGGATCACTCGGATAAACGCAGTAATTCGCAAAAAGGGAGTATACTTTTATTATAGTAAATTTCAACATGATCTGCACAAGAGACAGTCGCTTATTAATCGTAAAACACTTGCGCAATTAGCTTTATTTAATAAGAATTTTTTTTCTACGATTTCCAATGAGGTCGAAGATTGGAAAGAATCCCCCAAAATGATTTCAATCTAGTTCCCCGGAGAATAAACTCCGGGAGGATAGAGTATAAATAAGTCTGATAAAATACAATACATAAAAAAAATCAAAAAACCTATTCAAAAAAATTCCCCGATTTTTTTATTATCTTACGACACAACAATCAAATCTAGATTCTCTTATTTTTGAAAACAAACCAGCAATCCATTTTTGAGTTCAGATTCGAATTTCGTTTTGATTCAATTACCAATTAAATAAAGACTTATTTTTTTCTAAATAAAGACCTATTTTTTCTTTTTGGGTCGAATTTTTTCTTTTTGTTTCTAAATTTAGCAGTTCTAAGAATAGTCGACTTGTTTCTTTCAAATATTTTGTAATTAGAAATAAAAGGTAACAAAGATAAGATACGAGCTTGTTTTATAGCAATAGTAATTAATCGTTGTTGTTTCAAGGTCAATTTAGTTACTCGCCTAGATAATATTTTTCCTTGTTCACTAATAAATCGCCTAAGTAAAGTCGTGTTTTTATAATCAATTCGATCCCCTGATTGGATCGGGGGCAAGGGCAAAGGTCTACGAAAAGGTCGCTTGGGTTTTTGAAAAAGGGGTCGCTTGGGTTTTTGAAAAAGGGGTCGCTTGGGTTTTTGAAAAAGGGGTCGCTTGGGTTTTTGAAAAAGGGGTCGCTTGGGTTTATACATAGTTTGTTTAGTTTATTCCTTAATATAAAATAGAATATACCGAAAATCTTATTTCGGTTGGACATTAAAAAAATTAGAATAAAGAAATAGGATTTGGTTTGTTTATTTCGATTTGACATATTTTTTTCTATATATTATTATATAATCAAAATTATAGAAATATTATTATATAATCAAAATCATATAAAATAGAAATTTGCAATTTATATAATATTTATATAAATAGAAAA